GTTACTCTCGATGGTGAAGATGTTATTGATTGTGAACCCATATTAGGCTATTTACACAGAGGAATGGAAAAAATCGCGGAAAACCGAACTATTATACAATGAGGGAGATAGAAAAAAGAAAAAGAGAGAGATATAGAAAAAAGAAAAAGAGAGAGATGGTAGAAAAGGGGGAGAGATGGGGGAAGAAGATAGGAAGGGGAATAAGGGGGCTCTTTAGGCAGGAGACGGGGGAATTCCTTAAGTTAAGAAAGAAAAAAGAATAAGAACACGGATACATAACATAAAAAATAGAATAAATAAGACGATATTCGCCCTCCCCCTACATATTTAATTTCTTCTCCTATACAAAAACCAGCAAGACCTACTCCATTGGTAATTCCATCAATGACACCCTTATCGAAAAACTGCGTTAGTTCAGTTAATCCTCTTATACCCAGGGTAAAGACCCTAGTATAGAAAATATCTATATAACCACGATTATATGACCAACTGTATATCTTTTTTTTTACTTGATCCGAAAAAAACTTTTTCGGACTCTCTTTTACAAGAGAATTTATTAAATCCAAATTCTGAAAAAAGGAATAAGCGGATCCATAGAAGATATATGCTATGGATAGACCAAACATAGCTAGACTTACAGAAGAAATTGCATTAGTGATAAATTCATATGAATTTATGGAAGAATTAGAACTTTCCTGGAAAAAGTTTATTGAGGGAGTTAACCACTTTGATAATATGGTTAACTCCGCTATTCCATTATCCATTACTCCATTATCAAAATGGATTCCTATGGATCCAATGAACAAAGTAAAAAGCAGTAATATAAAAAGAGGGAATAGCATAGTATTTCCCGTTTCATGAGGATAGACAAAAGTGTTTTTAGCCCCAAAGGAAGTACTAAAGGACCCTATCCTATTTCTTGTATTACCATGAATTTTGGATATATTTTGTGAAAAAAAAGAAACTCCACTCTTCGTTGTTGATAAAATGAAATCTCTATTCACTCCTTTGGGTATCCTTTTTCCCCATAAGGATATTGAATACAACGAACCCTCTTTAGTGCTACTGTAATTTTGAAAATGAACACGCAGGTACCCATCAAAAGTAAGTAAATATATCCGAAACATATAAAACGCAGTTAATCCTGCAGTAAAAGAGGCTATTATTCCAAAAAAGGGTGAATACAACCAACTATTACTAAGGATTTCATCTTTGGACCAGAAGCAAGCAAGAGGTGGAATACCACAAAGGGAAAGCGTACCCCATAAAAAAGTAGTTCTTGTAATTGGAACGTATTTTCTTAAACCACCCATAAGAACCATATTCTGACTTTTATCTGGTGAATATCCAACAAGAGGTTCCATTGAATGAATAATGGATCCGGATCCCAAGAACAATAAAGCTTTCGAATAAGCATGAGTGATCAAATGGAATAAAGCAGCTTGATAAGAACCTATACCTAGAGCTAACATCATATAACCCAATTGAGACATTGTAGAATAGGCTAAGCTTCTTTTAATATCTCTCTGAGCAAGAGCTAAAGTAGCTCCTAAGAAGAGTGTTATTGTACCTACTAAAGAAATGAAACTCATTATTAAAGGTAGGGATATGAAAAGAGGAAGAAGTCGAGCTAGAAGAAAAATCCCCGCAGCAACCATAGTTGCTGCGTGTATAAGAGCCGAAATGGGAGTGGGTCCTTCCATAGCATCGGGTAACCATACGTGAAGAGGGAATTGTGCAGATTTCGCAACTGCACCAAGGAATAATAAAAAAGCACACAAAGTAGTAAGTAAGGAATTAATCCCATTATTAGGAATCCAGTTATTAGCTATTTTGAACAAATCCCGAAACTCTAAACTACCTGTTATCCAAAAAAAACCTAAAATTCCTAATAACAGACCAAAATCCCCTACACGATTAGTTACAAAAGCTTTTTGACAAGCACTCGCTGCAATTGGCCGTGTAAACCAAAAGCCTATCAATAAATAGGAACACATTCCCACAAGTTCCCAAAAAAAATAAATTTGTATCAAATTGGAACTAGTAACCAATCCCAACATGGAAGTATTGAAAAAACTTATATAAACAAAAAATCTCAAATATCCTTCATCGTGAGACATATAATCGTCACTATAAATAAGAACGAGGATTCCTACAGTAGTAATTAGTATTAACATAATAGAAGTAAGCGGGTCGATCAAGTATCCAAATTCTAAGGAAAAATCATTATTGACGGTCCAAGACCATAGATATTGATAGATAGAACTTCCATTTATTTGTTGAATAGATAGGTGAACTGAGAATACCATAGCTATACTTAAGAGTAAAACACAAGGAAAAGCCCATATGCGACGAAGATTTTTTGTTGCTGTCGGAATAAGAATAAGTCCAAACCCCATTGACATAATAACTGGAAGTGGGAGAAGAGGGATTACCCATGCATATTGATATGTATGTTCCATAAGAAAAGAAATTGCAATTTTTACTTGAAATTTTTCTAAAAAATAAAATTGTTTCCGATTCACCAAACCAATTCTTATCTCTTTCTGAAGGAATTCAAAAAAATAAGAATAAGACAAAATACTGGAATTCTGAATTTTTCCAAATTTCTCTCATTGAAATAATCAAAAATTCAGAATGGGTTTACTTGGTTAAATTCAAAAAGTTAATTAACTAACTTTGTTACCTAGTTATTACCTAAAGAAGGATATTTGTTAAAATACAAAAAAGGATTGAATCATTTTACTTTCTATTCATTTTTGTATTTCTTTCTATTAAAATGAAGATGAAGCAGCCCTCATGTTTCGTAACTGATTGATTGAATTCCAATGAAAACCTATGTTTATAGGAAATTATCGAATATTCCTTACTTCATATAGAACTGAAATCCTAATGACTAGAATTACCTAAGTTTTAGAATGTCTTGTTTAAGAGACTAAGTATTTTTTTTTTGTTTTGATTGGAATTCCATTATGGAATACCATTCTGAACTTAATTAACTATTTGAATTTTCCCTTCCTTTTATCCCCCCATCTTATATGGGGGATAGGCCGTAGATCTATATATGGAGTATACTTAATATATAAATTGATTTAAATAGAAAACCTTTGTATATATTCTATATTATTAAAACAAAGTATAAAATATATATGAAAAATATGCTAAAAAATTCTTGTCTTATCCGCATTAGAGAAAATAAAGTAAAAAAGAATTCAGAATTTCAGTTCAGTATCTAAGTATAAATACTAAGAAAAAACAGAAAGAAGAATTGATTTGCGGCAATAGATGTCTTTCACATACAACTAGAAAAAAGTAATCTCCTTTTTGAATGGCAGTTCCAAAAAAACGTACTTCGATGTCAAAAAAGCGTATTCGTAAAAATCTTTGGAAGAAAAAGACTTATTTTTCCATAGTACAATCTTATTCTTTAGCAAAATCAAGATCATTTTCCAGCGGCAGCGAGCATCCAAAACCAAAGGGTTTTTCTGGGCAACAAACAAACAAATAATCTGGTTTTGGAATAATCTGAATTGACCTATCCCAAAGAAATTCCAATTATTTAATATGAATAATTCGGATTAATTAATGAATGTACTTTTATGTGTCGAATTCCTCGGTACAATATTCTTAGAACTAACCCCTCTGATATATAGAACAAAAGTTTTTGGTATACTGTGTCCTAAGTATTCTTTTCCTATCAACGAACTTTTCATAATAGAATCCTCATAATAAAATATGAGGATTCTATTATGAAAAGTAGAGTATTCTTGCAATAGGACTTACAACTTCTACCTATCTTATCAAAAATCCACAAAAAAATAGGTTTAGGCTTGGTAAATCATATTAATAAGGGCATAAAGGCTTTCATTCTAGAAATTTTGCTAAAATCCAAAATTCTTTGTATTTAATGATGAAATTATAGAAATTCTAATGGATAGATTGAAAGATTTTTTTTTTATTTCAATGAGAAACTAATTAGAAAAAAAATGAGTTCTATATTGCAACTGAGAAAAAACAGTTCCAACTCTTTCAAGCTTTGTTTCTATTGGGCAAAGCAAGAGTTTATTGTTAAAAAAATCCCCAATGATACTACCAAACGAAGTCCATTTTAATGAAGATTCTAATGTTCCTAAATTCTATGGACTCTCCCAATCTCGACGATTTGCGAGAAAATAACTATTATTCTTTTAACTTCCCTATTATTTAAAGTTAGCCGCCATGGTGAAATTGGTAGACACGCTGCTCTTAGGAAGCAGTGCTCAAGCATCTCGGTTCGAGTCCGAGTGGCGGCATTCTCAAAAAAGAATACAATAGATTAGAAAATGGATTCAATTCGAAATTTCCAATTTTGTAATGGGACCTTCTCCTTATGCTATTTGCAACTTTAGAACATATACTAACTCATATCTCTTTCTCAACCATTTCAATTGTGATTACAATTCATTTGATAACCTTATTAGTTCGTGAACTTGGGGGATTACGTGATTCGTCAGAAAAAGGAATGATAGCTACTTTTTTCTCTATAACAGGATTCTTAGTTTCTCGTTGGGCTTCTTCGGGACATTTTCCATTAAGTAATTTATATGAGTCATTGATCTTCCTTTCATGGGCTCTGTATATTCTTCATACGATTCCTAAGATACAGAACTCTAAAAATGATTTAAGCACAATAACTACGCCAAGTACTATTTTAACGCAAGGCTTTGCCACGTCGGGTCTTTTAACTGAAATGCATCAATCCACAATACTAGTACCTGCTCTACAATCTCAGTGGTTAATGATGCATGTCAGTATGATGTTACTAAGCTATGCAACTCTTTTGTGCGGATCCTTATTATCCGCCGCTCTTCTAATCATTAAATTTCGAAAGAATTTCAATTTCTTTTTAGAAAAGAAAAAAAATGTTTTAAATAAAACATTTTTCTTTAGTGAGTTTAGTGAGATTGAATATTTCTATGTAAAAAGAAGTGCTTTAAAAAACACCTCTTTTCCTTCATTTCCAAATTATTACAAATATCAATTAATTGAGCGTTTGGATTCTTGGAGTTATCGTGTCATTAGCCTAGGGTTTACCCTTTTAACCATAGGTATTCTTTGTGGAGCAGTATGGGCTAATGAGGCGTGGGGATCCTATTGGAATTGGGATCCTAAGGAAACTTGGGCATTTATTACTTGGACCATATTCGCAATTTATTTACATAGTAGAACAAATCCAAATTGGAAGGGTACGAATTCCGCACTTGTAGCTTCGATAGGATTTCTTATAATTTGGATCTGCTATTTTGGTATCAATCTATTAGGAATAGGTTTACATAGTTATGGTGCATTTACATTACCATCTAAATGATTACATAACATAAAACCTTCGTGAAATGAAAGTTTTTCCATTTTTGTTTGATTTGAGAACCCTTGAACGCCTTCTCAAAGGGTTCTCAAAAATTCGAGATAGATCTAATTAGACTTTTTTACTTTTTTCTGAATTATTTGGTTTTTCCACTATGGAATATAGAGCGGACTAGTAAAAAAAAAATTATTTAGGATAATAATTGGATAAGAGAGCCTCTACCTTGTCAACCGATAGCGAGAGAACAAAATCTGGATAAATACCAATTCCTATTACTGGTAAAAAGATACAGATTAAAAGAAAGAGTTCTCGTGGTCCAGAATCCACCAAATTTGCGTTTGGAACATGAAATAGCTTGTATCCATAGAACATCTGGCGTAACATAGATAATAAAAAAATAGGAGTTAATATCATTCCAATTGCCATTACAAAAGTAATTAGCATTTTTGGTATTAACAGAAATTTTGGACTAGTAATTAGTCCAAAAAATACTACTAATTCTGCAACAAAACCGCTCATTCCTGGTAAGGCAAGAGAAGCCATTGAAAAGCTACTAAACATGGTAAAAATTTTCGGCATTGGGATAGATATCCCCCCCAGTTCTTCGAGATAAACAAGACGCATTCTATCACAAGCCGTTCCCGCCAAGAAAAAAAGTGTAGCACCAATAAATCCATGGGATAGTATTTGTAAAATAGCTCCATTGAGTCCAATGTTGGTTATGGAACCAATTCCTATAATTATGAAACCCATGTGAGATACGGAGGAGTAGGCTATTCTTTTTTTGAAATTTCGTTGACCAAGAGAAGTTGAAGCTGCATAGATTATTTGCATCGCTCCTATTATTACCAACCAGGGGGAAAATAGATAATGGGCATGAGGTAACAATTCCATATTGATCCGAATCAATCCGTATGCTCCCATCTTTAATAGGATTCCCGCTAAAAGCATACATGTACTGTAATGCGCTTCCCCATGGGTATCTGGTAACCACGTATGTAGGGGTATAATCGGCAATTTGACAGCATAAGCAATAAGGAAGCCAAAATAAAATAGTATTTCCAATGTTGCAGGGTATGATCGATTAATTAATCTTTCCAAATCTAATCTTGGTTCGTTGGAACCATATAAGCCCATACCTAGAACTCCGATTAAGAAAAAAATGGAACCGCCTGCAGTATACAAAATAAATTTTGTAGCTGAATACAGACGCCTCTTTCCCCCCCACATGGATAAAAGTAAGTAAACAGGAATTAATTCTAACTCCCACATGATAAAAAAAAGTAAAAGGTCTCGCGAAGAAAATAATCCTATTTGACCACTATACATTGCTAGCATCAGGAAATAGAATAATCGCGAATTCCGGGTAACTGGCCAAGCTGCTAAAGTAGCTAAAGTAGTGATAAATCCTGTCAATAAAATAGATCCTAATGAAAGTCCATCGATTCCCAATCTCCAGTGGAAATCAAAGACATCTATCCATTTAGAATCCTCCTTTAATTGGATTAAGGGATCCTCCAATTGGAAATGATAACAGAATGCATAAGTCATTAGAAGGAATTCTAATAAACAAATAGATATAGTATACCACCTAACGATTTTGTTTCCCCTATGAGGTAAAAAGAAAATTAATGAACCTGCAAATATCGGCAAAACAACAAGTATTGTTAACCAAGGAAAATAACTCATGATAAAGTGATAAAGAGAAGATATGTTTTGACCAGAAAAGCCCGTGCTCGAAATAAGCGAGCACAGGCTTCCTCGGTAAAGAGGAATCAGACGATTCAAGTGGAGTTTTTTGTAACGTATCAATAAGATAGAGCCATGCTGCGGGTTGTTTCAGGCCCTAAATAAACGCGGACACTTAAAAAATCTGTTGGGCAGGCAGATTCGCATCTCTTACAACCCACACAATCTTCGGTTCTCGGCGCGGAAGCAATTTGCTTGGCTTTACACCCATCCCAGGGTATCATTTCTAATACATCTGTTGGACAAGCTCGTACACATTGAGTGCATCCTATACATGTATCATAAATTTTTACGGAATGTGACATTGGATCTATAAATTTTCCTTTTCAACATAAAAATTTTCGATCTGGTAAAAATGAAATTAGTACTATATGAGTCATATGTATTGTAGACACCAGACGAAGCAATGGTTTATCCAAACTTCAACAAATAAATAAATAAAATAATGCAATATATTTCTTAATCCGTTTGTGAGAAAGCGTGAAAAGAGCCAAGAGACTTGAATTTTTGGCTTCAACAATCATAATTATACGAATTGTACATACGAATTCGAATTAGCCAATTTATTGGCTATCGTCTTTTCAATATAAATTATTGCAATATTCAAATTGCAATATCAATGAATTGCAAAAATTCAATAAGTAAAAAAGAATACTATGTAATAACCTAATCAAAAAATAGATATTATAAAATAATAAGAAAATAGTATTCGATTTCTATTCATCTTACTATTTGATATTATTATTATATGTGCGCCTTTGTTTAGAGGATTTTATGTCTAATTATTCAAAAAATTAGATTGATTGATACGAGTTGATTTCTTGTTACGATGGATGGAAGAAAGAATGGATAGTCCAATAGCTGCTTCAGCAGCCGCAAGGGCTATAACAAAAATTGCGAAAATGTCTCCTTTTAATTGGCGACTATCAAATAGATCAGAAAATGTTACGAGATTTAGATTAATTGAATTCAGTATAAGTTCAAGACATATTAGAGCTCTAACCATGTTTCGGCTTGTGATCAATCCATAGATACCAATCGAAAATAAATAGACACTAAAAAAAAGTACATGCTCAAACATCATTAACTAACTCCTTATCAATCTCGATTCATTTCAATATGAGGGCAAGAATTGAACCGATTCCATTAATTAGAATAGAACAGTTACACAACAAAAGAGAAAAGAAGGTATTTGTTGGCAGTAGATGGGTTTTACTAAATCAAAATTGTGATTCTTTAGTTATTTATTTTCGATTTGAAATTCTAAGAATTTTGACTAATTCTAAGTATTTCTTATTGCCGAGCCATAGTAATTGCACCTATTAAAGAAACTAGAAGAATTATGGAAATGAGTTCAAACGGAAGATAAAAATCAGTTGCTAAATGAATCCCAATTTGTTGAACGTTATTTATGAGACCCTGTTCTACTATTTGGTTTGATCTTGTAGTCCAAAGAATTCCATACCATGACGTATCTGGGATAGTAGTCATTAGTGAAAAAAGAATAGTTATACAAACGAGTGAAGTGAACCCATCTCCAATAGTCCAATAATTCTTATTTTTAGACCATTCTGAGCCATTTACGAACATTACGGCAAATATGATCAAAACATTTATAGCTCCCACATAAATAAGAAGTTGTGCGACAGCTACAAAGTAGGAATTCAATAAAATATAGAATAAGGATATACAAACAAGAACTAATCCCAGCGAAAAGGCAGAATAAATTGGGTTGGTAAGTAATACTACTCCTAGACCTCCTAGTAGAAGAACAAATCCCCCAAATAGCACAAGAATCTCATGTATTGGTCCAGGTAAATCCATTATGGATAAGAAGAAATTAATAGTATAAAATTTTTCATGAACTGACTAAAACTAAAAGATTCAAGGAAGGAAAAAGGGATTAGGATATTTTTTTGTATATAAGTTGTATAGTTAGAAATCACATCACGAAAATCTACTCTCATTTTAAATCAGGAATAATTTGCAATAAGCAGTAGTTATTAGTTTTTCTTTATAGTTAATAAAAAACTATTGGATTTTTCTAACAAAAAAGAAAAATCCTAGTAACTAATAATTAGTAACCGTTCTTGAATTCCAAGATTTTTCTTCGTCTATTTTACTTTGAGTCGAATTCCTAATTGTTTGAATTGTGTAATCTCCCATTATGGAGATTGGTAACCGACTCAAAGCAATTTGATTGTAATTCAATTCATGACGATCATAAGTAGAAAGTTCATATTCTTCAGTCATTGATAAACAGCTTGTCGGGCAGTACTCAACACAATTACCACAAAATATACAAACTCCGAAATCAATACTATAATTAAGCAATTGTTTCCTTTTAATATCCTTTTCAAATCTCCAATCCACAAGGGGTAGATCTATCGGGCATACGCGAACACATACTTCACAAGCAATACATTTATCAAATTCAAAGTGGATTCGCCCCCGGAAACGCTCCGATGTAATTGATTTTTCATAAGGGTAGTGAATCGTTATAGGTAAACGATTTGTGTGGGATAAGGTAATTATGAAACTTTGACCAATGTACCTTGCAGCGCGTATTGTTTGTTGACCATAACTCATGAACCCAGTTACCATAGGGAACATATTCTAAATATCTATGAAAAAGGTATGTTTCTTTCTCTTGTTTGAGAGAACTTTTGTGTTGAAAATATTCTTACTGTTATTGTATTATCTTATTTATAGTGAAACAAGTTGGGAAGAAGTTGTTAATAAGAGATTGCCCAGGGAAATAGGTAAAAGAAATTTCCATCCAAGATTTAATAACTGATCCATTCTCATCCTGGGTAAAGTCCATCTTATTGTGATAGAAATGAAGAGAAATAAATAAGCTTTAGTTAATGTAATAAAGATACCCATTGTCATTTCCAAAATTCCAACCATTTTATTCATTTGGAAAAATTCAAAAAAGGATATATAGGGAATAGAGAAATTCCACCCGCCTAAGTAGAGAACTGTTACAAATAAAGAGGAAACTAATAAATTTAGGTAAGAAACAAGATAAAATAAACCATATTTGATACCGGAATATTCGGTTTGATAACCTGCTACTAATTCTTCCTCTGCTTCTGGTAAATCAAAGGGTAATCTTTCACATTCTGCCAAAGAAGAAATTAGAAAAACCAGAAAACCTATAGGCTGACGCCAAAGATTCCATCCAAAAAAACCATATTTTGACTGTGCTTCAACTATATCAACTGTACTTGAACTGTTAGATAATCATAGTCGATGATAACATCACAGTTCCCACCGCTATTCCAAAACCGTACATGAAACCTTAGCTTCATACGGCTTCTCTATGATCAGAAAAAAGGAAAGGGTTGTTTCGTTTCGGTATTATCCCCCTGGGCATAGATAGAATTAGGTAAGATAAAATCGATTGGAAAGTCCTAAATTAGACCAAAGGAATTCCGTCTGCTAGAATAAGAAAAAGCGCTTCCGAATTGATCTCGTCCTTTATAATATAATGAAAATTTTTCTTTGTTCAGTAATAACTTAATCTTGGAATAAAACACTCGTTATAGCAATTAATAAATGAAAAGAATTAGGGATTAATTCATGAGGAATTCTGTATTAATATGAATAGAGGAAGGAAAGAATAAATAAATATCTTTTTTTTGTATTGCATTCCATATCTTTTGTCCTATTCTTCTTTCCCCGGGGAAGGGTACTTAAAAAGAAAAAAGGAATAAAGGATTAATTCGTTCTTGATAGCCATTTCTTTAACAAGTGAAAGGGAACATACTCTGGATCGGAATCCGAAGAAAGTACTACTTGATCATTTCCACCAATTTCAAGTCCTTATTATGATTCCTTTTATGAGGAAAAATCTCTAATGCCTTAGATTCCCTCATTACTAATCCTTTATGTACTTTAGTGTTCCTAACCCCTCACTAATTTTTGATGGATTCCCCTTATGATTCTAAGTTATAGTAATAACTCGGAATATTCTAGTAATGGAATTCCATATCGCGAATCCTTTATTCTTGCCCGCTTCAAGATATGATGACTAATCAAAAAATCTCAACCTTGGGGTAAAGAGTTTACACTACTTATGTTTACTTCAACTTTTTTCTTGTACGTAGGAAATGAGATTTTTTCTTTTTACTACAAATTAATAAGCTGTTTTGTTTCACTCATATAGCTATCTAGTTTAACTTACCAACCCGAATACAGAATAAGAAAAGGAAGATAAATATTCAATGGATTTTGGAGGAAAAAGATCCTATTTTAACGAATCACACGTAGAGATATTGCTAGCACACAAAAAGTTAATGGTATTTCATAACTAATAGATTGAGCAGCAGCTCGTAGACCGCCTGAAAAAGAATATTTATTATTTGAGCTATATCCTGCCATAAGAAGACCAATAGGAGCAATACTTGAAATGGCAATCCATAAAAAAACACCAATACTAAGATCGGCTAAAACAAAACGATATCCCAAAGGGATAACTAAAAAACTTAATAAAATTGATATGACCGCTATAGAAGGTCCAATGCTAAATAAAGGAATATCTCCTCGGGATGGCAGGATATCCTCCTTAAAAAGTAGCTTAGTTCCATCGGCTATAGCTTGAAGCAGTCCCAGGGGGCCAGCATATTCAGGACCAATACGTTGTTGTATCGATGCGGATATTTCTCTTTCTAACCACACAATTACGAGTACTTCTATTGTGATTCCCAGTAGGAGGGTCAAAATGGGTAGAATCCATATCAGTCCATAGACTTCTTTTAATAATTCCGATTTCGAAAAAGAATTGATAGTTTCTATCTCTACCCTATTTATTATCATTTCAACGATCAACTTCCCCCATAATGATATCTATACTACCTAATATCGTCATGATATCAGCCAATTTCATTTTTTTAACTAGTTGAGGAAGAATTTGCAAATTAATAAAACCGGGTGGACGAATTTTCCATCTCCAGGGGAAAAGACTATCATCTCCTACCAGATAAATTCCTAATTCACCTTTTGGAGCTTCCACTCTTACATAAAGCTCTTGCTTTGACAATTCAAAATTGGGCGAAGGTTTTTTACCAAGAAATCGATATTCAAAATCATTCCATTCGGAATTCTTTGTTTTCTTAAAGCGTCGGACTTCTAAATTCTCATAAGGGCCTCCAGGAATTTTCTCTACAGCCTGTTGAATAATTTTGATGGATTCCCTCATTTCACCCATTCGTACTAAATAGCGAGCTAATGAATCCCCTTCTTTTTGCCATTGGACTTTCCAATCGAATTGGTTGTAAGACTCATAAGGATCAACTTTACGAAGATCCCATTGTATTCCAGAAGCTCGTAACATCGGTCCCGATAAGCCCCAATTTACTGCTTCTTCTCCGCTAATAAAACCGACTCCTTCAACTCGTTCTAAAAAAACGGGATTCCGTGTAATAAGTTGTTGATATTCAACAACTCCTCGTAAAAAATAATCACAGAAATCTAAACATTTATCGACCCATCCATAAGGTAGATCGGCGGCTACCCCTCCGATGCGAAAGTAATTATGCATCATTCGCATACCTGTAGCAGCTTCAAATAGATCATATATCAATTCTCTCTCTCTAAAAATATAGAAAAAAGGGGTCTGTGCGCCTAGATCCGCCATAAAAGGTCCAAGCCATAACAAGTGAGAAGCTATACGGCTCAACTCTAACATAATTACCCTAATATAGCTGGCTCTTTGGGGTATTTGAATATTCTCCAAGAATTCTGGTGCATTTACCGTTATTGCTTCTGTAAACATAGTAGCTAAATAATCCCACCGTGTTACATAAGGTAAGTATTGTATAATAGTTCGGTTTTCCGCGATTTTTTCCATTCCTCTGTGTAAATAGCCTAATATGGGTTCACAATCAATAACATCTTCACCATCGAGAGTAACGATCAGTCGAAGAACACCATGCATTGATGGGTGCTGAGGGCCCATATTGACTATCATGAGATCTTTTCTTGTAAGCGGTAGACTCATATCCTTTCTTCCTTAATTCATTATTCCATGAAAATGGATTATTCCATGAATTCCTCAAAACGAGGCTCATCAAAATGCAAAATCTAAGACTACTATAAGACTACTAATAAAATAAGAAAAAAATTCGAACGATTAAATTACTTCTCCCGAATATCCAACTGACTGATTAATTTCTTATAACGTACTCTATTTTTCTTTGCCAAATAAGCCAGCAAACGTTGACGTTTTCCCAAAAGTCTTCGTAGACCTCTTTCCGATGAAAAATCTTTTTTGTGTAATTCCAAATGTGAAGCAAGTCTCCGTATCTTATTGGTGAAACTGAATACTTGAAATTCAACAGAACCCCTGTTTTCTTCTTTTTCTTCTTTAACCATAAATCCCAAAATTTTTCTACCTCCTTTCTTTTTCATGTATTTTTCTGATCAGGAAAAATACAAAATTATGTCAGTTATTTTGAAGTTATTCTAATCTCGTACACACAAAAATTTGCAATTATTCATCTACTACTGGAATTTGGATTTATTTTATCGATGCAAATTGGATTTGGATAGAAGGGTACATTCTTTTATTTTAGATAGAAGAAACATTTCTTCTATCTAAAATAAAAGAATTTTGCTGATTTATTTATTGCTATATCCAATTTATGGAATTGATACACCATTTAATTGATATCGTTTAGCAAAATGAAACACAGCATATGCATCCATCTTTCGGCTCGAGAATTTCACGGGATAGAGATATGGTATAAGAAATAGGCTATTAAGTAACTCTAAATGAATTGTGGATACATCTGTATCCTTAACATACTGAAACGACTGCCATTATTCGTATCAAACCAATAGCGATTCATACAAGCTAAATCTTCTAATCAATGGTGGGCCAATAATGAATTTTTTTGCATATGTATTAAGACGCTTGGCCTGATTTCGAAATTGTCCAGAGTTTTTTATGTTGTTTTCATTGCAAAATGATGGACCTCCTTCCGTAACTTTCCAATTACGAGTACGAGAATTGAAAGACATGAAAATTCTCAATTCTCTACGGCGTCTAGGAGATAGATAGAATATTTTCAGGAACAAGAAAATCAGAAGAATCTTTCTCTCTATTCACTACCATTCCGCGTCTTCGACTTCTATTAGTTTCTTTTCTTCTTTAATGCAATAGCTATAGTTTGATATAGAATCCATTTCTCAAAGTAATGGAAACCATTCTCGTATAGGAAATGGTTCGAAAATCGCTATTCCATCTTTTAGGTATCGTGAAAAGTGATACCTGTGAAGATCGTGCATTTCAGTCACATTCAGATCCGCTTTTCGAGTCCATGATATAACCAAATTGGATGGATCTTCCACCCGTTTAGCTAAGAAAGAATAGATGCAGAGGTGGATAATAGATCGATATGAAGATCATGAGCTGCCCCATAATGAAACCGCCAGTAGTCGCGAATATCTCCTTCTTCCCTAATCCAAGATTGAAGAAAGAAGATCTAAGAGGGACCTATGGAGAATGTGGTCAGAAATCCATAATAGAGTCCGACCACAACGACCGAATTAATTATCCTCATCGAGAAACTTAGACTACTAAGTAGAAAAGGTAGAAAAGATTTGAAAATCATGGCATGGGTCTCCTTTTTTTCTTTCTTTAGAGTTTTCTATATGCACAATTTCTCGATGTTTCGATGAGAATTTCTTGACTTTCCATATATAGAAAGAGATAGACTATAAATGACATCTCTTATGTAAATAAGACCAAAGGGATGGATATTAAATGATAGGAAGTGCTAGGAAGTGAAATAGAATGAAATAGAGCCACTTTGGGCTTCCCTATGAAATGAGGCATGGAACGGAGTCACTACGAAGAAATTCCGGGAGTTACGAAAGAAGCTTCGGACTCATATTGTTCA